ACTTGCTGACCATCGATGAACTGATCGGATTAACCAACCAAAGTTAGCTTCCGTCATTATGTATTGAACAGAAGCAAAAGCCTCCGTAACGGTCGGACGGTAGTAAAAAGTCATAGCAAACCCTGTAGCGACTTGTACTAAAAAACAAGTAAGCGTAATTCCTCCTAGACAATAAAATATGTTGACATGAGGAGGAACGTATTTACTAGTTATATCATCTGCAATCGCCTGAATCTCGAGACGCTCTTCGAACCAATCGTAGACTTTATTGAGATAGGTAAACCAAGGGGACTCCCCCTCTGAGAACCGTATATGAGAATTTCATCTCGTACAGCTCAAACAAAAAAAACCAAAAACAGGTTAAAATAGGTATGGAATAGAAAATTGGAAACTTCTTAATCTTTTGATTCAATTTTCGCTAAAAATATGAAAGGGTAAAAGTAAGAAAGCTCTTTTTTTTTTTGTTATAATTAGAATGTCAAAAAATCAAGTAGGCTCACTTGTCTTTCTGTTGATCGTTCCAGGCCTCTTGAATCTTCTATTTCCCTATTTTTTTCTTTCATCTGTTATTTTAATTTGTATGTAATGTAGCTTTACTTTTGTTTTCTTTATTATTGATAGGAATTTTCTTGTTAAGACCCTAGGAATCAATTGAAACCTTAAATTCATACTAGAACCACGATGATTCAATAAAACCTTCAAGCTAAGTCAAGGATTCCCTGAGTAAGAACCGTTGGATCATCATTTATTCAACGAGTAGAATCGATAGAATGACTAAAACTAGAAAGAAAAGTTTGTTCTTTGAGCAAAATCAAAGCAGAAACGGGAATTTAAAAGAAGAAAACTCTTTCAATTGAAAACTTTTTCTTTGGAAAAATTTGAGGAATCCGGCCACGAGGTCTGAATATTAAGTATGAATCATAGTTCAAATACTTCGTGATATATTTCATATATTCCGTGCTCCAGATACTAGAATAAATATCCGACGGGGTAAAACCATCTCTATCAAGACGACAGACCCACTCTCTGTACTCTCAATAGGATCAATTATAACAAGTCACACACTCATATTCCGGAAATACAGAAACACAAAAATTTCGCGGTCGAACTACCAAAAAAGAATAAGATAAAATAAAAAGCCGAGGCCTAAATGCATCGTTTTTTGTATTTTTATTTAAAAGCTAGGGTTCTTATAAATCTAATTCAGTGAAATTCCGTCCAGTAAAACGGAAGAATTATAAATCTCCAAAATAATAGATAGGAATACCGCAAATAGAGCCATTGCGACACCCATCAAAGGAGTAGTTCCCCATCCAGGAGCTACTTTACCATATTCCGAATTCAATGGTTTCAATAAAGCCCCTACAGACGTCCGTCTTGGACCAGATCTAGAACTACCCTCAACAGTTTGTGCAGCCATAAATCCTATTTTGTATTCATTGAGATCTGTTGACTTTGTATACCATTCCGTTGTAAATAAACAATCTTATCATAGATCCATTGTGGTCTTGAAATTATATAATAATGGAAACAGCAACCCTAGTCGCCATCTCTATATCTGGATTACTTGTAAGTTTTACTGGGTACGCCTTATATACTGCTTTTGGGCAACCCTCTCAACAACTAAGAGACCCGTTCGAAGAGCACGGGGACTAGTTGAAGTAACGAGCCTCCCAATGTTGGGAGGCTCATTACTTCAATTCAGATAATGAAAAATCATTTCATTTTTTAGTTGGAACTTTAGGTGGTTCGCGAAAAAAGATAGCGAAAAAAATGATCCCTAGAGTCGAGACTAAGAGGAATGTATAAACCAATGCTTCCATAAATTTGATCGCGGTTTACAATTATAGCTTCCATACCTGTTTATTGGGGATCATCTCCCCGATTAAAGAAAAAAAAATCAAAGAAAAGGCGAAAGGGCGGAGATTTAAATCCAGACTTTTTCAGTATCCTATGTAAAATCACAAAGAGAAAATAGAAGTGAGAAGCGAAAAATAACAGAGCAATGCTGCATCAGACTACTTGTCTTCTTGTAGTTGGATCTCCAAGTTTTTGGAATGCTCCAAATTCCACTTGAGCATCCAAATCTGGGTCAATACCAGCAAAAACATCTCTGAATAAGGTTCTAGCACCATGCCAAATGTGCCCGAAGAAGAAGAGCAGAGCAAAGGAAGCATGTCCAAAAGTAAACCAACCTCTTGGACTGCTACGAAAAACACCATCGGATTTCAAAGTAGCACGATCTAATTCAAAAATTTCACCCAATTGGGCACGTCTAGCATATTTTTTCACAGTCGCAGGATCACTATAACTCACTCCGTTCAGTTCGCCACCATAGAACTCAACGGTTACGCCTACTTGTTCGACACTATACTTCGATTCTGCCCTTCTAAAGGGAACATCGGCTCTAACAATTCCATCTCCGTCTACCAAAACAACTGGAAATGTTTCAAAAAAAGTAGGCATGCGACGTACAAAAAGTTCACGCCCTTCTTTATCTCTAAAGATAGGATGTCCTAACCACCCGACAGCTATTCCATCTCCGTTATCCATTGAACCCGCTCTGAATAATCCCCCTTTCGCTGGATTATTTCCGATGTAATCATAAAAAGTTAATTTTTCAGGAATTTTAGACCAAGCCTCTGATAAACTTTGATTTTCGGCTAGTCCAGCGCTAACTCTTCGATATATTTCTTGCTGAAAGTATCCCTGATCCCATTGATAACGGGTGGGACCAAATAATTCGATAGGAGTAGTTGCTGAGCCATACCACATAGTTCCAGCAACAACAAAAGCTGCAAAAAAGACAGCAGCGATACTGCTGGAAAGAACGGTTTCAATATTGCCCATACGTAATCCTTTATATAGACGTTGGGGCGGGCGGACACTAAGATGGAATAAGCCTGCTAATATGCCCAATGTCCCTGCTGCAATATGATGAGAGGCTATTCCTCCTGGAACAAAGGGATCAAAACCTTCCACACCCCACGCGGGATTTACAGATTGTACCTTTCCAGTTAGTCCATATGGGTCGGACACCCATATTCCAGGACCATACAATCCTGTTACATGAAATGCGCCAAAGCCAAAGCAAGCCACTCCTGAGAGAAATAAATGAATTCCAAAGATCTTAGGCAAATCCAAAGAAGGTTTTCCTGTGCGTTCATCACCAAATATTTCTAGATCCCAATACACCCAATGCCAGATAGCTGCCAAGAAGCACAAGCCAGAGAACACAATATGCGCCCCGGCTACACCTTCGTAACTCCAAACCCCCGGATTCGTTATCGTCCCTCCTGTAATACTCCAACCGCCCCATGAATTGGTTATTCCTAAACGAGTCATGAAGGGTATAACGAACATACCTTGTCTCCACATTGGATCGAGAACAGGGTCGGAGGGATCAAAAACTGCTAATTCATATAGAGCCATTGAACCGGCCCAACCAGCAACCAGAGCTGTATGCATTATATGAACAGAAAGCAAACGACCGGGATCATTCAATACGACAGTATGAACACGATACCAAGGCAAACCCATGGTAATACCCCTTTATCAACAAAAAATAGACACTATGTAACTTTATTGCATTGAAAAAACTATGCTATGGACCCCCTTTTTTTTCAGTGGATTATCTCGGAAAAAGGGTTACTATTTGTTCTATTCTTTTAGTAAAAATAGAACAATTTGTTTCATAGGAAAAAAGAGAAGCAGATCTATTCTATACTCGATAAGTACCAATACGCAATGGGGGTTTATTCCCTTTTCGAAGAGCGCATGCATCCATATTTCGTCATCATTCAAAGTACCTATTCGTAAAAACTTTCTTTGTTTTCCTTTATTTTATGAACTTATTCTATCTATGTAGAAAATATGACGATAAAGCTAATATTATTAAAATAATAAAACCATTATTACGTTTCCACATCAAAGTGAAATAGAGTACTTAATTCTTTTTTCTTTCAGTTTATGCCTATTGGTGTTCCAAAAGTTCCTTTTCGAACTCCCGGAGAGCGAAATCCAACTTGGATTGACATATAGTGCGCCCTGTCAGATATATTGGGTCATATGGGATTTCCCCATTCTCTCCCCCGATCGAGATATCCTCTCTTTCGCCCCCAAAAAAGCGATTGAATCATCAAGTGCAATGAAATGCAATTAGATCCGTTTTGTGAAGAGGTATCCAGATTAATATTAGCAATTCAAATAATTTATGGTCGACTTGGCTGGACCAATAAAATTAAGTATCCAGGCTCCGTTTAGAAAAACCCAATTGGTAATATATCTATTATTAGGACTTATAGATATCATAAACAACTCTATTTAGAAAGAAATTATTAAATAGCACTGATCCCAAACAGTTAATCAATCGAATAATAAATATAATGGATACGTCGAATATTTGGCGGAAGACATAAAAGAAATGAATTGCAAAATTGAGAAAAAATGAAAAAAAAAAAACAAAGACGTGGTATTGGGGTCATTTGTCCTATATGTGCAAATCAAAATCGGGCGGATCCTTACTCGGAGTAGAGCATAAACCTAAAAAAATGGAAGAAGCCCATTCAGGAACAAGAAAATGGCATCGTGATTTTTGGATTGGATCTCGATGAAAAAATACATCAATGAAAAGTTAGTGCGATAAAACTGTTTTTTATATTCTAATATTATAGGAAAACCGCCCAAACGCATCGTTCTTCAAAAATGAAAGAGAAGCCCCTTCCTTCATTAAAAGGAGTCCGCTATAAAAAAAGAAAGAGGGCTGGAAGCTACACATTGATTTTTTTTCGCAAGTTTTAGTTTTGTTGAACCGTATGCATCAAAAGGTGCCCGTACGGCTCCTAAGGGATACAATTTTATCCGAATCAACCGACTTTATCGAGAAAGATTAATTTTTTTAGGCCAAGCGATTGATAGCAATGTTTCGAATCAACTTATTGGTCTTTTTGTATATCTCAGTTCGGAGAGTGAGACCAAGGATCTGTATTTGCTTATAAACTCTCCCGGCGGATGGGTAATACCTGGAATAGCCATTTATGATACTATGCAATTTGTGCGACCAGATATACAGACAATATGCATGGGATTAGCCGCCTCAATGGGGTCTTTTATCCTGGTCGGAGGAGCAATTACCAAACGTCTAGCATTCCCTCACGCTTGGCGCCAATGGGTTTTTTATTTAAGAGAAAAAAGAAGACTATGCCTTCGCCATATGAATTATTAATATTAAGTAATATTAGCATGGCACTTCGAATTCGATATGCAAATTTTTTATTGTTTTTCAAAATATTAGATTATGTATCGAAAGAGTAGTATGAGATAAAGGAAGGGTATTTCCGATTTTATCTTACCTATCGTAGGTCGATTTCAGCGTCACAAACTTTTTTCACACCGGCAGGTTATTAACAACATTTATGTTATGAAAGAGTACGAAAAAAAAAAAAAGAAACTTTGGGATTGCTGAATCACAGACGAAATAAATATATTAAAGCAACGGGGCCATCATAGTATTTTTGAACTCCTCCGAAAAAAAAAGAAGGGTGGTAATTGGATCATTTACCGATCTGGGTATAATAGATCCCACATTTTCTCTTTCTTCGATGAAAGGTAAAAAAATTCCATTGTGGAGCCGTATGCAATGTGAAAAAAATGCCCGTACGGTTGTTCAATTCTATCTTTTTCTTATTTTATTCTTTATCTCTTCGCCTTGCCTCCTCGTGCGAGATACAGGAACCTTTGATTGTGTTATATTATATGATCAGGGTAATGATCCATCAACCTGCTGCCGGTTTTTATGAGGCACAAACGTCCGAACTTATCCTGGAAGCGGAAGAACTACTGAAACTGCGCGAAATCCTTACAAGGGTTTATGTACAAAGAACAGGCAAGCCCTTATGGGCTGTATCCGAAGACATGGAAAGGGATACTTTTATGTCAGCAACAGAAGCCCAAGCTCATGGAATTGTTGATTTTGTAGCGGTTGGATAAAAAATAGCTTCGTGCAAATATACGATTTAAGATTTTATCTTCTTACTTCTTAATTACTTAATTAAAGGTTTAATATTGTATTAATATATTGAAATCGGATAAATCCACAATCATCCGGTTAGGATCAATCTAAACCAGCCCATAATGTATAATTCAGCATGCCAACTATTAAACAACTTATTAGAAACCCAAGACAGCCAATCAGAAACGTCACGAAATCCCCCGCTCTTGGGGGATGCCCTCAGCGTCGAGGAACATGTACGAGGGTGTATGTGCGACTCGTTTAAATCATGGACTGAGACAAAACAAAAGAAAAAACAATTTTTCCAGTATCAATGATCAGTACCGTTGAATCGGATAGAATGGAAGAACTCCATTCACTATCTAAAAAAGATGGATCTATCATATCTTTCTATTGTGTATGAAATTTATGGTTTCAATTGGTGCAAATTAAATCACCTGAATTTTCAATTTAAGATGAGAAAGAATTCCCCATTGGTAACAAATAGTTACCCATTAAGCGGGGGAAATCCTATTTAAAAAAGTAGAAATATTATGTTTAGAAGAACGGACTCACAAGGTCAGCTACCCAACCAATCTTCATAATTAAATACCGTTACTGTATAAGGTATATCTCATTATGAAAGACCCATTACTGGAAAATTCATGGGTAGAGCCAAAGAGTGGTAACTGTACAAGTTACCAATAAAATCAAGGAAAGGGCTCCGGTGTATAGAGAAGACCTCACCGTTTAAGAAGTAACCATAGAGACGATGGAACCCACAATTTCTTTAGCTATTTCTATTTTTATTTTTCCAATGCCTAGAAAAAAGGAAAAAAGCGTGGTAGGGAAGGTTATAGTAGCAAAAGCCATTGGAATTTTTATTTTATAAATTGGAAGAATCCGTTTTGTTATTAATAGACTAGGAAGGGGGAAAAGAATAACTGAAAGAAAGGAAATCAATTAGTTATTCATTAAAGTTTCATTTACTCAATGACCAGAATTAGACGAGGATATATAGCTCGGAGACGTAGAACAAAAATGCGTTTATTTGCATCCAGTTTTCGCGGGGCTCATTCAAGACTTACTCGAACAATTATTCAACAGAAAATAAGAGCTTTGGTTTCGGCGCATCGTGATAGAGATAGGAAAAAAAGGGATTTTCGTCGTTTGTGGATCACTCGAATAAATGCAGTAATTCGCGGGGCGGGGGCATCCTATATTTATAGTAGATTAATACACAATCTGTATAAGGGGCAGTTGCTTCTTAATCGTAAAATCCTCGCACAAATAGCTATATCAAATAGGAATTGTCTTTATATGATTTCCAACGAGATCATAAAATAAGGGGATTGGAAGGAATCCGCCAAACTTTTTGAAATGGAATTCTCTGGAGAATGAACTCCGGGAAGGTAGAGTAGAAATTAGTATGATAAAATCTGATAATATGATAAAGTCGTCAAAATGAGCGAACACGCCCGATAAAAAAATTTATTCCTCTTACCCGATTCTTTTTTTTTCTTACGACACGAATGATTCTCGGATTTTTTGAACAAAACGTCCATCTGTTTTTGAGTTCGGATTAGAATTTTGATTCAATTGAAAAGTAAGCCTATTTTTTTCTGTTCCTAAAACCAGGAGTTCTGGTGGTTGACTCCCTTCTTTCAAATTGTTTCTCATTATTAAGAAAAGGTAACGAAGATAAAATACGAGCTTGTTTTATAGCAATAGTAATTAATCGTTGTTCTTTTAAGGTTAATCTATTCACCCGTCTAGATAATATTTTTCCTTGTTCACTAATAAATCGACTAATTAAACTCATGTTTCTATAATCAATTCGATCCCCCGATTGGATCGGGGGCAAACGCCTACGAAAAGATCGCTTGGATTTAAGAAAGAGTCGCTTGGATTTATCCATAATTTGTTTATTCCTTATCCCTAAAATACTATTTCGATCAAATCAAAAAAAAAATTATAGAAGAAATTCATAGGATTGGGTTTGTCTATATTTATTTAGTTGTTTTTATTTCAATATATGAAATAATAGAAATATATATCTAAATTTTTTTCATGTTCCTTGAAAGGGTGACACCCAAGCACTAGGTTCGATCTATATCTATTTCTTTATCTCCCCATGAATTGTATGTTTGAAACAATACGGACAGAATTTTCTCAATTCCAATCGACTAGGTGTATTGTGTCGATTCTTTTGAGTAATATATCTGGAAATACCCGTTGATTCCTTATTAACACCGTTTCGAACACAACCGGTACATTCCAAAATAACCCTTACTCGAACGTCTTTCCCCTTTGCCATGAACCTCCTTTGGGTTTTTGATTCACCCAACGTTTCTATTTTCCGATCCGACGCAAATAAGAAGAAAGGAAAAGGGACGAAAAAATAGAAGTGGCTAACAACTCAAAATCAAATTATGAAATTTTGTTGCAATTAATATAGTAAATAATAAGTAATACAACAATTTCGAAAGCGATTTCTAATCGCAGTACACATTTAAGTATCTTGTATTGCATGATACTCTTATTCTAGTCACATTTCCCTTTTGTTTTCTTTTAACTCTATTATTAATTTGATTCTTAATTTAATTTGAGCCTTAACCCGAATTTAACTGAGGTTGAATCCACTTTTTTCTTTCTCTTTACCCCCGTATTCAATCTATCTAATTCGAAAAAAAAAAGACGGGAAAGAGAGATTAGTCACAAATATTTGACTCTATCTCTAATCTTCTTCACCCCTTTCCATATCAATAACTAGAATGAAAAAAAAGGAAATGTCAACGCATCTGGGAAGAAACGATTGATTTCTATCAATAAACCTGCTAAAGACCCGAACCAGAGAGTACTTAGTACCGGGGCCACGGAAAGATATGTTTTAAAATCTCGCATTGAGAATCCTCCTTCTTTTTTTTATATTCCATATTGTAATACATTATGGTAAGAGATGTATATGTAGTTAAAGACCACCTGTATTTGTGTGTGGAATCAAAAATTCAACTTGACATGTGCAATGATTCGGTAGAGAAGATTTTCTTTTTCTTAAAGCAAAAAAACGGGTCCCTTTGCGCCTGAGAATTCCCGAGAAAAATATTAATTTATTATTATATGTTATATGATATGAGACCAAGAGGAAGAAATGGCAAGATACATTTTGCATAGAAAGGAAGGAAATGGAAATAAAATAAGGATGTGGAAAACAAGACGGGGATTTTCTACAATGATACTGTAGACCAGTTGAAAGGGATGTAGCGCAGCTTGGTAGCGCGTTTGTTTTGGGTACAAAATGTCACGGGTTCAAATCCTGTCATCCCTACCTAGTATTGTTCCTCGAAGCAGTAACCAGAGATACATTTTAGAGCGATTCAATTTGGACATACATAATACATAATTTTCAATTTTATGATAGTATACATATGCAAGAAGTATTTATTTGGGTTGAAATTTTTGGGGGGGTTCTATACTATATAAAAAAAAGAATCCCCTTCTTTACAGTCTTTTCCGTTGTGGTAAGAAAGCGCTCTTAGTTCAGTTCGGTAGAACGTGGGTCTCCAAAACCCAATGTCGTAGGTTCAAATCCTACAGAGCGTGATTCTGCTCTTGTCTTGTTAGATCGAAAATTTCACTGAACTGAAATACAGCAATCTGAATTTGACCTTTGACCCCCAAAAAAATGAAATTAAAGAAAGGAGGAGGTCAGTTAAAAAAAGAGATGTGAATTAATATTAATCAAAGGTCCAACTGATCACCACGCCTGTATTGTAAATATGCGGTTACGAATAATCCAGCCAAAGTAATAGGAATTAGACCTAAGACAATTCCAAATAGAAAAACTTCAATCATTTCAATTTAATTTATTTGAAAAGGGAAAAGGGGAGGTAATATCTATCCCGAAATATTACTATTAATTCGTATTGCTTAGGAATCTCAATTCCCAATAATTGGGAATTAACACGGTAAGGAACTACAAAATATATGGAATACCACAGAAGGCTTTCT